TTATGGCTTGAGACTGTGTCTTCACTTGACGAAAGACCCGCATAAGGGTATTAGTTGCTTAACTCATAGTAGTTAGGAGGTTGTTGTCCTAATGAGTGTAGCGGAGTGCTCCCTATCCTATTACTCATCTATAGGGCTATCACCCTAGCTTTCCCTGTCTCTGCCTTTCTTTCCTAGTCCTGAGTTTTTCGACTATTGCTTGGGATTGGGTTTGACACTATTCAATACTCAATATCTACTCGTGGAGGTCTCCATGAAGAAAGGTTGACATCGAGCTGATGCAGTGACCAAGATCTGTTAGCTGCAACTGACTCGTATGGAATCAGTTTCATTTGGCTCTAGACTACGATTCGATAGAGAACGATTTGGCACATCTTCGATTTCCTGGTATGAAAGTAAAGTCGTTAGGCTTGGTTTTCTTTGAGTTCAAGATATTCGGCATAAGCCGTCTTTGCTTTTTCTCTGATCGATGTGATCCTTGTCTTTAGCTTGGCACCAGGGCGGCTTGCTTACCTACCTGATGACTTTCTTAGCCGCTTCCTGTATCTCTTCTTTTCCTGCATCCTCTTACTTCACCGAATAGTAACCACCAGAAGATGGAGTCTTTAACTACCTCTATGAACTACCTATACTCCTACAGCTTGCCTTTTTAAAGCAACTGCTTGGCCGGCTTCTCGTCTTCCGTCTTATCCTTCCTCATTCCCTTCCCTTTAACCCGAACAGCCAGATTCATTACAGGTCATCCCCTACCTCCGAATCCTTTGACGGATACCAGAGAAGTTAGTTCTTCGCCTATCACATTGGTCGACTCCCTCTAGTCCTAGAATCACTACCTCTTTAAACCTCTGATGAGAAAGTCGTAGGTGAAAGCGGGCCATTCACCCATACTCATTCAAAAATGGGGAGCTTACTTATCCATTTCGAGATAGTTGCTACCTATATGTTCTGATTCATTTACTACAAGAAAGCCACTATTCCATCCAAGCGTAGGTCGAGATTGAAAGGCAAGAAGGAGTGTTCAAGCTGTAGATGGTTCCCAGTTATGCTTGTTTCCTCTCTTCCATTGCTTCACTTCATAATCATAAGGAGACTAGGTGATTCTCATTCCTGCTTCAGTCCATCAATGCAGGCGGTTAGACTCTTGCTATAGATTAGGGCCTCTATCTATATTCTAGACATAGGTAGGCGACACAAGGGATCTCTCTCGCTATAGATGGTTGCTGCTTGCGAGAAGCGTCTCTTCTCTTTCAAAAAATTGAATAAATAAAGAAAGATTTCCACTGGTATTCTACGCTCGATCTCTACTCCCCGAAAGCTCACTCACAATCTATGGCTCACTTAGGGCTAGAAAGATAGGCTTCTTCATACAAAGCCAACCGGGAACCTTATTTCGACAGATCAAACTAGCTAGGATCGAGGATTCACGCCTTCCCTTCCGCTTACACCATTTCTTTGTGAATGAAGGTTAGACGACACAGTTCTTATTTCTTATTACTATGACTTTCAAAAAGAGTTGCCCGGGGTCTATTGATTCGGAATCGTGGAGTAGATGTAACAGATGATGAATCTTTCTGTGAGATTCCAGGTATTATATAGCGCTGGATTATTGTTGACTCAACATTGATTTCGTGCTTGAATTCCTTGGCCTGCCTTACCTTAGGTCAGTGCCTTGCATCTTTGCTCGAATAAGCGGGAAGAACGGCAGGTTGATTTAGCTCTCCCGATTTCATACCTGAGAATGCTTTTTCTATTCCAAATGTTCCCAAGATTACTGTTTGTTGGTGAATTTGTCTTTTGGTCAGATGGAATCACTGAGGTAGACTTGGAGACCTCTCCCTGGCAGTCGAGTAAGGAGAGGACGGGAAGAAACTTTCTCGCTCTAGTTCAGTGAGCAATAGGAAGAAGGAAGGGACTGAGTAGCCTTTGGAGTCCTTGAGTTCAGTAAGAATCAAATCAAGAATGAAATACGTTTACGCGCTGTAGCTTGAGATAAAGAGAACTTCGTACCTTGATTCCAATCCCTTCTAGGGACCTTTCAAAGAAGTTTCAGTTAAAGATACAGTAAGCGTGCAGTAAGCCAAGAAGTCAGTCCCAGTAGATAGAGTCAGGAAAAGCTATGGGTAAGGCAAGTGATAACCATTGAGTCATTCCCCGCCTTGTATCTGTAAGCCATTGAGTCTAGCTCCGGTAAGAAGGAAGTAAGAAGTCAGCTAGAAGGGTAAATCTACCTAAGAAAAACTGATGTTTAGCTGCCCCTGAATGGTTCATCAAAAAGAAGGGCTTAAAGTGCCTTATTTGAAATAAGGGTAGGAGAGTAAGATGACTTACTAGGACAGACAAGCCAAGGGACGAAAGCGCAGATCGAGGGTGATGCTAGGCTGCCGTGCAGTTAGTGAGACTCGGTCAACCCGGTCCACTGTAGGTCCTACTTCTTGCTCTTTTGCCCCCATCTCTGTGTGATTGGCTTTAGAACCGGGAGAACAACAACAATCCTTAGGCGCAGCGTGACTAAACACAAGCAATTGGTGAAGCCGCTCCAAAGTTCTGTCCTTTAGCATTGTGTGCGAAGTAGATAATCCATCCCAAAGCCTTATTGATAACAGGGATTCGGCTTATACTTTGGCTTGAAGTTGGAAGGCAAGAAAGTAGGGTTCGTAAGGGCCCAGAAAGAGATTTGATTCAAAGTAAGGATCCCATCCCGGCAAAGCTGCTTGAACTGAACCCGCACTATCAACGTGAACGAGAGAACAGCTCTCCCCATCAACGAGCTTCTTTCTTCAGTAATGCCCTTCATGAATCTAGTAAGATATAGAATGAGAAATGAAAAGGAATGACCTAGAATGACTATAAAGAGCAGCTGTTTGATCTTTGGGGGTTTAAGTCCTCATGGTAACCGTGGTGGATCTCAGCCACCGGAGGCAAGCGTTAGACCGTAGCTTGGTAAGCTATGCAAAACCTGAATAAATGCATTTTCATGCCCAGACATTGCCCTATGGCCCACTCGCTGATAGGACTGACTGACTAAGAGGATCGGAAGAACCGGAAGACTGACTGGTTGGCTCACATAGAACCTGTACCAAGCCAATAGCGAGCAAGAGAACCTTTCTTTTTAGGATAAACTAAAGTGATGTGAGGGAGAAGGGATGGATCACCTGGAACTGCTTGTTGCACAGTTGATGATGGATATAAGCGGATAGCTAATCCCTCTTTCAACGAGAGTTGCGGACCCTCTCTTACTTACTCTTAGTGCTGTGCGAGCCTCGGTTTCATTTCTTCTTCTTCTAAGGCAGCTTGCTAGGCCTGTTGAGAGCTCAGGATTGGACGAAAGCCCGACGATTGGACTATCCAAGAGCTGTTGGTGGGGAAGAATCTCCTTTCCCTTCATTGCTGAAACTGGAATGGCTAGGACCACTAGAGGGGACATACTACCTGGACTAGTGACATACGCTTCCCAATAGGAAGACGGAACTGCAACTGCTGGGTTAGCTTCCATTACTGGATGAGCTTTCGCGAAAGCCGGTAACTGTTGGCAGAGTAAGACCCCTTCCTTACTAGGATCAACTAAAGCACCAGCAAGTTCTTCGATACCTTTTACCCGGCAGTAAGAAAGATCTTATTCAACCGATTTATGATCGAAAGAAGACAAGTCCCAAGTTCAAGAAGCAGTTTCCGTAGGTGCTATCTTAACTATTGAGAAAAACAAGCCCCCTTTCGTAGTGAATTAAGCGAACTGTGAGAGAATGGAATGATCCAAGGAACCTCAGACTGGCTTTCCGACCCTATCAGACTTTCTCTAGCTCATACACCCGGATCCAAGAGGGACCTCTTAGTTAGCCATGATATACCGCTCCGTGGGGCACCCTTAACGTTTAGGCACTAAGCTATACAATTTCCGGGTGGATTTTCACGCCTTTCTTTAAGGCACTAATCTGTTTCGTTATTGAGCGCCTCAAAAGGACCCTTTCTGCAGTACTAGACCTGGGTCACCAATTCCCGATCGTTACGCCCCTTTCTAACACCCATAGTTCGGAACCTCCCTCTCATATTAACAGTTTGAAGCACTAGCCATTCACTGAGATCACTCCCTTCTTGTGTAAGAGACTAGACAGACCCTGCTATTTTATACTAGAGAGCTCCTCCTTTACTAAGCTAAGGCTGAACTGACTGAGATCACTGACCGGTAGCAGCTAACTCAATGGTAAGCTAGACTTTCTTTTCTACTCATTTTTAGAGAGCTAATCTGACTTCTATCTCTTCTCTGTTCTCTAGGGAAGGTAGGGATTACTTAAGCTTACCCATCACTTCATCATTCTATTTCCAGGGGATTCCTAAAGAGTAGAAGGAGTGCTTACTGATAGGCTAACTTCACTCCTTTCACATTTAAAGTAGCTGCGGGCACCCGACTTTCTGCTTTCTCACAAGATCTAAGTCACTAGTAGTATAGCCGGTCCTCTAAGCAAAGGTTACCTAAAAGCTAGCTTCTTCTAACCACTCCCTAGTTCTCTTTCATCGATTGATATGGGAATAGCAAGCCCACCACCTCCCCTCGATCTATTTACCGACTGAAGGCAATGGCCCTAACCCTTACGATAGGGAAATGGTTCTACAACTGCTAGCACACGAACTCGCTCTCATAGACAGACTACGGGATAGAGAGGCCGGTTAAAAGGGACAAGGCTAAAAGCCTGAAACTCCTCTTATTCTTACTTTGATGGCATTCTTTCTTCTTCTTGGATTTTAGCTTCGATGCAAGGGAAACTATATCCTAATACCTGGAACTTCGAGAGCTAGACCGGCTACTAGCTTAATCACAGAGGGTGACAGATCGAAGAAGCAGGGTTATAGTATAGGAGTGAAGCCACTCGACTGTAAGGATAGGGATTGGTTCAACAGGAAAGTAAGGACTATTTATTGCCGCATCATGGAAAGATGAAATATTTTCTGTTAATACTCTTTATTCCCACATTTTTGATTCCGGCGTCGGGACTGACGGGGCTCGAACCCGCAGCTTCCGCCTTGACAGGGCGGTGCTCTGACCGATTGAACTACAATCCCTGGTTGGAACCTTAACATCTTACGGTTGTCGAGAGATCTCAATCTACTACATCTACTCTACAGGTAATGCAAAGAGTTCACGCCGGATCGAAGGCATGCTCTTAGCTGTTAATTACCCATACCTTTGGTAGCAGCGGCATCTCTATTTCTCTCAGCAAATGCATCCCATTGAGACTTCTCCCCGTTGGGGGCACGGGGTTTGAGTAAGCTCTTTTTGCCCTTATATACGAATTATCCTGCTGAATGCGAAGTTGAAAATCGAAGGGGAACCAGAAATCAACGGATAGAACCGATTCAACAGAGAATCCAAGTCCAAAGGATGAGGCTGAAAGCTATAAAGGAGAGCCAGGACAATCTAATGGGACAGGTAGAGTAATAGATAGATAGGTATATCGAAAGCTAGCTAGCTAGAAAGCGAAGGCCACTATTCCGGTATGCTTGTTAGCTAGAAGGGCTACTATTCCGGTATGCTTGTTAGCTAGAAGCGTGATTCCATAGAAAGGGGGGCCTAAAGACAGCTACTCTCGCTTTCAGACTGGAACTCAAAAGCCCTAGCTTCCTTCTATCAAGACTCCTCTTCCTACTAGCCTCCCTTGTATCTTCTCCCATGCATCAACCATGAATCACTACTCTCTTCACTCCTTTAAGTCACTGACATTTCCTGTTCTTAGCTCGGATTAGCAGGCTTGAACAACTCCAGGGAAAGATACTTTTTATTCTACGATCGGACTTAAAAGTAAAGGGCAAGAGCTACTCTCTTCTAGCCCACCTCTAACAGAGTCAATGGCATCGCAACTTCTTTTTCTTTCAAGCAGGAGTGGCCTGTCGATTCTCTAATTAAGATATAGCAGTCAACCATCAAGAAATCATCAACTATTTAATCGGGGATGAGCTCAATGGCTAATTCGTTCGGCTATTCTATGTTGTAAGGATCGACTTAAGCTAGAGCAGCTCCTTTTAGGCTGGTAGTGAAAGGAACTGACGATCTTGGCTTAGATTTGCTCCTGGGGAACATCTTTTATCGATAGTCAAGGTACCCGAAGTTAGGCAATCAGCACGAATTCCTTTAAATGGATTTTCACTCTTCAAGTTCAAGCTAGACTATAAGATATACTAAGACAAGAAGGGAGAGAAAGCTGGTTTAGGAATGCCCTTGCTTAAGAGGAAAGACTGATTGTTACATGAGAGGGTATGTACTGTCAGAACGAAAAGGGGAACTAACAAGCAAGAAGGCTCACAAACAAGCTCCCTACGCTGAAGGGAAAGGCCCACATCGATTGAATGGGTTGCATTCTCAGCTCCCTAAAGATCTCAAGCAATGGATACGATTTCATCCAGCTAAGCTAATGAGAAGGCAAAGGTTCTCAATCTGTCTTTGCTAGAGCCTCATTCCTAGCTCTGATAGGCATCGCTCGCAAGACGTCAGGCATGGCACCTGAAAGGGATAGCTTACGAGAGTTCCATAAAGGGATCAGAGAAAGAAGGATCAAAGTACAATGAAAATGTTCATGCTTTTGGGCAGGATGAGGTGAAAGAAGAAGACATGGCTTCGTGAGGTGGACAAGGGCCAACACCAACCCAAGCGGTAAGACATAAGATATCTCGACTCCTCATGCGATCTATGGCACGCGAGTCTCCAAGAGAGAGAAGCCCACTCATGATTAGAATAATAGAATACAATCTTGGCTAACTCCCGGATCCTTCTTTCCGCTTTAGGTAACGCGGTAGGCTTGAAACGAGACTATACTTCTATTACAGGACTTCTTTCAACAGACTTGCTACCTTCCCCCTTCTAAAGTCTTGAGCTTGAGATTGAATTCTTCCTAACAGACGGCTGTCTTTCATAAGAACTGCAAACCCGCCAGGAAAGTCTTTACAGGAAGTGATCGAATCAGTACGCCTTGCCCTAATGAATGTCTGTTGACCTCATCCTTGTTCACTGGTGATAACGAGCTCTTCATTAAGGGAGCTCATCACCTGACTCTCCCTTTAGTGAATGCCCAGAGTTTTCCCCTTCTCTGATTTCATTTCTCACTCCGCGTCGTCCCCTTTTCTGACCTATCATCCAAGGTTTTTTTGTGATTATTTACTACAACATACTATCTGTATTTAGGATATCTCTGTGAAAGCAGTAAACTACCTTATTCTTCATTTGTTGAGGGAGGAACTTCAACAAAGAGGGTTGATCAACAATGTCCCGAAACTGAAGATGGGACTGAAAGCTGCCATACGAGATTAGAGAATAGAAAGAAGGGTTTCAAGCAAGAAAGGGTTCAATGAACGCTGCAGTTCACGATGCATAGCTTCCAACTAGCTCGGAAAGGCAAGAACCGGGTATAGCTTAAAAAGAGAGGCTGAACCAAGGAAGCAACCATACTGACTGAAAGAAGAAGACTTACTATCAGACAGAACGGAAGAGAGGGTACGTAGCGATGTACTAGCTCAACCGGTAGATCTCATACCTGGCCAGCTAGCCTCCGTCCATCTAGGTGGTTCATCAGAGCAGCTATAGCCCTAGCCCACGGATAAAGTAGGGGTGTAACAGGGAATACAATACCAAAAGAATCACTAGAAGGCAAGCAACTGGAGTAGGGCTTCTAAGTGCGTAGTCTGTTTCCAAGCTCTGATAAGCGAGTCAAGCTTTCTCATCTCAGGAACAAGTCGACTAAGGCGATGGGGCATATCCGATCTTCCAATCGTTGATCTAGTTGAAAATGACATTTCTCTGTAAATAAGGGCAAGGCTGGCTAGTCCTACTGACACTGCCCTTGCTTATTGTTTTTGTTTTACTCGACTGATGTCCTGGCTCATGGAGTAGCGTATTTCGAAAGAGGAAGACGGGGGGTGAGAAGCCATAGCAATCTTATATGCATTTCGGGCCTCAGTTTCTGCATCATGATCCACCTAATATGGGTGACTGGCATATGGATTTTGATAAGGAAGGGGACTGATGTTGATTTATGAAGGCGAATATTGGATAACTGAAGTTAGGAGGATTGTAGAGTGACAAAGGAGCTACGGAGGAATGCCGAACGCATTGCAGACATGCCTTTGGATATGGTTTCCGCTGATTGGATTAGTCTTACCATCATCTTCTCTAACCTAGTCAAATCAAGACTGGCATTCATCTCCATAGCCCTTTTTCTTTAGCAGTACAGGCCGGCTGGTCGGGGTTGTGTCCTTCCTTCTACCCCCGCTACCACAAAGAGCACTGCCCAGCCACCGCTCGAGGGTACCTCCGCTCCCCAACTGAGCAAAATGGATAAAATTGGAAAGGAGAGATCAAAAAAGGGAAGGTTCTGCTGAGACTCAAGTTCCCCTGCCGGAGCTCCCCGAACCTGAAGTAGAAGTCGAGGGGCTGCTCAGTGAGAAGAAGCGTCAAATGATTCGGACAGTTGTCGCGCTGGCGGAGCAGGGAGCCTACAGGGAAGATTGGGGCAATGAGGAGTTCGACGATTTAGCCCATCGACTACATCTATCGCTGAACCAACTTCCGAATCATCTACCGAATCGCATAATCAACCAGATCCACCTAAACCTAATCAATTTCCTCTAGACAGAATGAGGCTCTCGTTGAGAGATCCATTAGTGATTGGCCCACCCCTCCTGGCAAAGAAAGAAAGGCAGGTTCAGGCGATTGATCAAAAAAATCTTTCCTTCCCTTTCTTTATGACAGAGCAATTGAATGCAGCAGGGCCTCTAAGATTATGAATAAGCTATTCATTTTCCGTCCTATTGAAGAAATTCGGCATGATGGTAGTAGAGTAGTCGATCTGATCTCGCGCGCGGGCGGATAGAAATGCCTATAGATGAGGTAGGCGAGGCGGCAAAGATTGTCTTTTGTTTGATGAGGACGTGAAGGGCAATTGACTGCAGGCCTATTGGGTGGGGGCAACTGGAGGAAGACAGCACGGGGCAAAGCAAAGGGCAGAGCTTCGAGTGACTTTTTTCTTTGCTCTTCGACAGCCCAGCTCCTCTCGCGCCCTAGCCGAGCGGTCATCGCCTGCACAAGCAAGCAGATTAGCTCCATCATTCCATTATTGTGCCGGCAGGCCTGGGCGAGCGAGGTAGGCTTAGATTAGAGGGAGGGGGACTGCGAACGTCCGCCCCATGAAGCGCCGGGGAACCATGCATTCCTCTCGGGCTGGGCTCTCGCGTGTCCGGGGTCCGATCAGATCAACCAGCGACCGGTTTACGGAACAAGGAGTTAAGCAAGGGCCAGGAGATTGATGAAAGAAACTGGCCGAAGTCAGTGTTGTGTTCAACTCCGCGGTTGGAAGGATTGCTTTCTGCCGTCTGTCTTTTCCTTCTCTCTCTTCTCTTAGCAAAGTAGGCTCAAGTCAAACTTTTGGCTTGCTGGGCTCAGGGACTGCAGTCAGCCGCTTCCCCTGTAGTCGTCAGCTCGTTTTTGACAGATCCGATCGGGTGTTCATAATCTGGAGTAAAAGGATTCGAACCTTTGCATGCCGGTACCAAAAACCGATGCCTTACCACTTGGCTATACTCCATACGGCCTGTTTTGGACGGTAAACGGGGAGAGGGGGAAGCAGGGCTCGAAGAACGAGCCGAGCCGCGCAAGGACGCGGGGATATAGCAAGTAAGCAGAATCTCCCTTAGGACCGACTACAACAAGCTCACGACTCTAATAGAAAGGGTAAGCTCTATTTGCTTGCAATGCTATGCCTATCAAAGTTGGCGAACGCTTCTGTAACCTTAGACTCGTTACGCTGTTCGACTGAACTCGTTGGCTCCACGTCCACCGAAAGTAGGTAACCTTCGTCACCGTTGGTTCCCGTTAAGATTCAAGTACCGTTGAAAAGACTAAAGGAACGGGGGAATGACTACCTGTACACAGGCTAATACGAGCCGACCAGAAGAAGCAAGGCTTTAGATTACCAGATCCTGGACTCCTAGAGAGGGAGAGCCCCTGCCTTTTCTAGCCTCTCCTTCTTGCTTGCTTACCTAGCTCTTGTCTTAGTGACTCTTCCTCTTTTCTAGGTTTTTCTGAGTGTGAAAACGGTAGATTTTTCATTTGCCAATGAATTGGATCCGCCTCGATTCGATCAATAATGGGATTCTTGGCTAGAGAAAGGTTCTGTGACATGGACGCCCAGCCCAACTCGGTCGGTTGGCCCACCTAAGAGATTCAAGATCGATTTGATCAAATTTGAAAAAGTCTTTCTCACTATTCAGAACAGTGGAGCTTTCGATCAAGATGTTCTCGCCTCCCCCGTTTGGGCTCTCGCTCGAATCGGAACCGGTAGGCTTTCGACTCAATCTAATAGCCTACCTATCGGGCGCCAATACAATAAGAAAGTTTGCGCATGGGCTCATTATCTGATGCAGAACCGATGCGAGAGGGAGAATCAATATGGGAGAAGCGGGGATTGAGAGCTTTTTCAAGAACCAGTGGACCTTACTTCGTAACCTGCATTCCTTTCTTTCCAAAGAGAGTCATTAGTGCTCGGGTTTGATTGAATGAACGCCACCTTGGTTGTATTGTTTTCAAACAAATCCAGGGCCGGTCATAGCCGAAGGCAAAAAAGGGGGAGATAGAGAAGAGGAGATTCAGAATAGTCACTCCACTCCATGGATAGACAGATTCTTCTTTCATTTGCAATTCCTTTCGGGTCGGAAACGTGGGCTGCTGGCTGTGCCCCTTCTCTTCTTCCGCTTTACAACCGGAATAAGGAACCTTAGAATTCACCCCGATGAAAAAATGGGATTTGAGAGGCTAGCGAATCGGAATTGTATGGAATGTCCTACTCCTGCCCGAGCTTTCCGATCAACCAATCCTTCAGGGACATCTGTGTTAGGTAGGCCCAGGGATCACTGATTAGTCGAATGAGCCCATCCCTCTGGCCTATCATTTGTTGGTCGATCCGGCTGGCGGGGTTTATACTAGTTTGCTGCTAGGAGTCCCTCTAGTCGAATCCATAATCCATAGAAGTCCCGAAGTTTACTGACATGGCTCTTCCATCGACGATCTACTGCTCCCTCTTAGTTGCAGATGCCCATGCTTTGATTCGAAAGCCCTAGCCAGTGATGAATCCCCAGGAAGAGAGGACTATTGAATTCCTCCTCCCTTCAGTCCAGTTTGAACCCGTCCCAGCAACGAACACCTGCGCTAATAAGACAGAGAGGGAGTCTATGCCTTGAATGAATCAGTAAAGTAACAATGGATTAGTGGAATGAGGGATCAAGAGACAGATAGGGGGAGAATGGCAATCATTGGTGGACCTTCCCTTGAATGAGTCACGGAGCTCTCAACGGAGTGGTTTAGGTTCTGGAATTCCATCTCTAGTTGTTCGGTTCGAAGGTTATAGGTGCGGGTTCATCTCTCTCGACCAGTTCAGGTTCAAGGGAGGGTGATCGAGGGGACCCAGACTTTAGATCTCTTCTCTAAAGGGGCGCACACTCGTTACCACTAAACGACGAAGCCGGGAGCGGAAGGAGGGACTTGAACCCTCAACCTCAGCCTTGGCAAGGCTATGCTCTACCAATTAAGCTATTTCCGCCAGCTACGGTAGTGGCGAAGCACTACTGAGCAATTCACGTATCACTTGATACGGACGACTTCTGTTTTTCCGCCGGACCACAGTCTTGATCTCGAGTCAGGGCGTCATCTGTCTTTTAAGTTAAGTCATTTCCTAAGACGGCTCCTCTTATTCTTTCTACGATAATCCAAACTGCAAGCTCCACGAGTCTGCTCGGAACCAGTCGATTCCTGAGCCATTCGTTCTCCCCTCTCGGTTGGCCTTTGCCAGCCACTAGAGCAAGTAAGAGAACCTACAGTGAATGCCGCAGATTTTGACCGGATTGTACACCTTTGTGTCTGGCTATGTATATGGATGTGCATAAAGAAGGGACGGGGCATCTCTATCCTTTTTTGGGGGAAGAGAGAGGGAAGAAGCGGCACCTCACGAACTTCTTACTGGAGCATATAGGCTCGATTGGATGCACGTCTTTTGTTCATATTCCTGCGCAGTTAAGAGAGAAATTGTCCCCCACTTGTGTCTTTCTTGGATATGCTCAGTCCGGGTATAGACGCTATGACGTGAAATCCAAGAGACTCGATGTATCCTTGAATGTTCTCTTTAATGGGGGCGCTTCATCTTTTCCTTAACCTAATTAATAAGGAGAATGATGATGGAGATGTATTGCGGCCTTCTCCTGTTCATCAACTCTAACCGCATTCTTCTGCAGTTGATGTTACGGATCAGCCTCACGCTTCAAGCAGCTTTGCTCAGCATCTTCTGCCGATTGTCAGCCTGTTCAGCTGACCTCAGAGGATTCCAGTCCTATCGTTAGAAGGCAGCATAGTTGGAATTTCTTCCTGCGGCGAATAAAGGAAGAGAAAGGGCTCTCTAATGCCTTACGATATGATGCAAGCAAGGAATCGTGATGCAAGTCAGCCTATAAGATGAAACCGAAGATACTAAGCCTGGAATCAGTCGCTCTCTATGTCAATTTATCTTTGAAGCCCTGTGAAAGCTATCAGATAATGACTTTATAGAGGTCCCTCGCTGACGCCTTCATTTTATTTTTTTGGTATTGATCCTGGCTCAGAAGGAAAGGTGTACCGGTGGAGCACTTTACCTTATTATAGATTATAGAAAAGAAAAAAAGAAAGAATTCCCTCTCCCTTATGCTATCTGGATCTATGGTAATGAAATCATTTATCTTCTTATCGCAGAAAGATTGAATGTCATTTGTGATTAGCAGTCAAATGGAATGAGCATAATCAGAAATGTGGTTTGTGGCTCACTTCGTACCTCTTCTAATCGTTGATATTGAAACGCAAAGGTCTAAGTAGCTCATCCCTAGCTTTTTCTTTCTTGGTATGTGGTCTCCTTTTTTCTTTTTTATAGCACTGTAGTTGCATAAGCAGTCAAGTTCAGGGGACGGAGTTCAAGGCGAGTAGTCTCTGGAAGTAGGTTCATCCCCTGGCGATGGCCAGGTGGTATAAATGACTTGCGATAGTCTAGCTAGCGAAGTAGGGTAGGATAGCAAACGAAGCGATAAGGAACGGAGTCTGTAGCTGCCCTTCTAAGCTGGAGCTCCTTTCTTTTAAGAAAAAGAGAGCTAATAGACTATATGCTTCTAGTACCCGAAGGTGAAATAAGCAAGGCTAAAGTGAGTTACAAGACTCTGGGACTAAGAAGTTTCACTTCAAGCTAATGCGTAATTAAGAGAGACTTTCACTATGCTAAAGTGCAGTGGGCTAGCTTTAGTTTGTCTGGTCTGGTATCGATGCATGCAATAGGAGTTCTAGTCTTGCTATATGTCTGAGCCCTCTATACAGTGCAGGTTCGAAGACTAGGCGAAGATCGGAGACTAAACACGAATCATCAATTCCTTTGACCATTCGTTTTGAGCCTCCAATTCTTTTAGAAATGCTAACGAGGTTCAATGATGCCGACGAAGGGAACCAGCTGAAAGGTTATCGCAGGCGCGTAACATAGGCAGACTCATAGGAGAAGGCTGTGCGTGTAAATCCCAATCCCAACTAGAGAGCTCCTTTTCATTCGATTTCTATACTATAAAAAATGCTACTCGACCTATTTGGAAAGAGCTACTCTAAAGCCTATTCTGTTACTTTTTAGCCGATTTCAGTTTCAAAGATCACTTTTCTCAGGCCAAGACCGTAGGAATCAAAAACCCACTTCTCATTCAGGAGCGGGAAACTCAATAGCATTCAAAACCGTCAGGATTAGAACGGATAGAACGGTAACCGAAGGAGCCCATTTCTTTTCCTTCGCCTTTCTTTCATTTCATTATAAAGTTCCTTCTTTTTGTTACCCGGCTTTGATGAGATAGGATCGGTAAAAGGTCTGACTCTATGGTAGCCGCCTTGAAACAATTTCCCTTAACGAGCTACGAATCAAATAAGGTTACGGGCTTCCTGCCCTAAGTCGCAATCACGAAAGTACACTCCTGTTGTCTGCTAATCAACAAAGCGAAAGACTACATTTTAGGCTGGTGGCCGGCCCCCGACCAAAAAAGACTCTTTCTATTGTTTTTACAATTCGATGACATATTTCCCCCAGAAAGTATACAGCAAATTCTTTCTGTGAAAACGGGGGAAATTCAACGTATGGCAGAATTAGATCCTGATCTTTGGACCGAGCAAAGCAAAGAGACTGAAAGTAGATAGGAGTACAAGGGCATTTCAAACGAAAGGTGCATTTCCTCAGTTGATAGAAGTTGATAGAAGAAAGAGTGCAGCCCAGCGCTACGGGGGCTAAGAGCCATGGCTGACTTATAAGGAGAGTCTACGGTAAGCAAGAGAGTCCACGGCACCTAAGCTATTCACATATTAGGATTGGTTAGTAGTCTTTGATTATGAGACTAGGGAAAGTGAGACCATAGCCCTAAGCTCTTCTTTAATAGCTTATAGTGCGCTGAACTGGGAAAGAGAATGAAAGATTGATTATTGTAAGCAAGACCCTAATCTAAAGCCAGAATCAAAGGCAATGCCACGGGGAAGTGAAAGGTGGCATGAAAGTAGAATCAGATTCTCCGAAGCAGGCTGGCTTGAATTCATGTCATGCTTGAAGACTGCTTGAAAGCTAATCCTGCCTTCCTTCTTGCTTGACTGACTTTCAAAAAATTCCACCGGGGAAGGATCCACGAAAGCCCTCGCTTGCTACCGCTCTTCCTGTGAACTATATCATTTGACGAGTCCAATACATTAGTCGTCGCTATGTCCGCCTCATGGAGCACCCTTAGTATCCGGAGAAGAAGATGATAGTTGATAGATAAGAAAGAGGGCTCAGAGAATTGATCCTTGTGATGCAGCAGAAGCTTCGCTTTCCTCTCCCTATTGGTTTTCGAAACAATCACTTCAGCAGGGTACGGTGTACCGCGCTTTGCTGCTTGATGAGCATTGCTTGCTTAATAGACTTTGAGACTGGCCCAGAAAGATAGAAGGAAAAGGCCATCATGATTCGCTCTACAAAGCTTCGTTTTCCATTCTCTTAGATGAGAGCCGATCTACTTTGGTTAGCCGAAAAGACTCGTAAGGGAATCGGAACATACTCAGATAGCACAACAACGAAGGCAACCGATCCTTCAATCGGGCCATATCCATTTACTGGAGAACGAGCAGGGAAGCCGGCCAAAACCTTACCTAGAGGGTCACTTCTCTCTCCTACGCCATTACTGATGGACAAAGATGTTCGGAAAGAGAGTTCCTAAAAGCAGGCGTGCTCCTATTAGAATTCTAAGAGAATATGATAGATACCTCTCCCCCCGCTTTTGGTGCACTTCTTTGAGGAGCAAGCTGGGAATGATCAATCTCCATTCGCTTGGAGGAGTGTTAGCGTCCATGGTACTAGTTTTAACAGGCCTTTTCAAAGTCTTGGAAAAATATTGAAGTTGTTGAATTACCTCAGCATGATTAGGAGAATGAGGCCTGTTTGAGGGAAGTATAGGAAAAAGAGAATCGGTGTTGCGCAGCTACCGCTCGTGGCAGGGAGTTGAAAGGCATAAGCAGCTCTCAAAATAGGTCGATAGGTACTTCCTATAAGAGTTAGAGTACTTTGGTTCCGTCTATTAGTTCGATGACTTCGCCTTGAATTTGAATATAGGTGCATCGTCCTATTCTAGTATATACACACATAGGAAAGGAAAGGTGCGACAAAGAAACTCTTTATGAGCATAGTGGTCTAGTTTAGTCCTAACACATTCTCCTTTACTCATTCACTCCGAACCTTCCTTAAGACGGTGACCGGACAAGGACTTTTCTTCAAGAGCTTAGTGGGAAGAGTGGACGCTCCACTGATAAGGGATCGAGCTACATACTTTTCGCCAGTCAATTCAGTGTACGAGCCGATGATCGGTGCCGTATAGAAAGAATTGTTCCCGAGTTGAGAAGTTTACGAAGCGAAAGGTCCGAACTTCTCTCTCCCTAATGGGATAGGTATGCTGTACTCGACCGATGGCAAAGTTAGAGGGCGGGAATAGCAGAACTCAGCAATTGCTCGTTCATTAGGGCAGAGTATGAGATTCTTGGTATAGAGATGATCCATCAAGCCAATTCTCGAATGCATGCAGCAGTCTTTAGCTTTTCATTCTCACGACGCTTATATGACCACTTATGCATTGATACGTGAATACGATAGAATAGACCGCCAGTAATGGCTTTCCGATGTATAAGGATCTGGTCTATCCGTGACCGAATGAGAATGGAATAGCAAATGCAACTGCTCCATTCATTTTATGAAATCTATCTTATCTGCTGCATCCAAGCTTAGCAAGTTTTTTTCCTTTATTGAATCCTAATCTATGCTGTGTAAGAAAGAAGGAGCTCATTCCCAATGCCTCTTTTCTTTACTCGTTCTGAAGGTAGAGCAAAGAATTTCGATTCCAACAATCTGGAAATAAGAAAGCAGACCCACCCCTAGATCCTGTTATTAGTATTAGACAACCTAGGCAAGCCAAACAATCAGTGAGAATTCCAGGGAACAGAATAAGTAAGGCCCATTACCACCCCACTTAAGCACAAAGGACTTGGTCTTCTGCCCTGTTGGACCCCAACAAACACTTGGCCTTGGCTATGTTCATAGGGGAGCCCTTTTCCCGATGGGAGGAGCGAACAAACGAAGGCAAAGTAGTTCAATTACAATTACATTAAAAACAGCCATCTTTCTTCTATGTCTTAGATCCCGTGGTTGATAGACCGTACTTCCTTTTTGCCTTGAAAGCCCAGTTTCATCTTTCCCCTGCCGCGGGAAAGGAAGTATAAGTAGGGATAACAAAGAAAGTAGATCCCGCTAAGGAGGGTAGTCCCGTTACCACCAGGCGGAAAAGCATCAGTCTTAATGCTGCCGGGGTATTAACTCAATTGATGTTCTGCTGCTTTAAAACGAAAGGTGGGGGAGGCACCCGTCTAAGGAGAAACCCTGGGCGCCGATATATTATTTAATATAAAACCCCCAAAAAAAGGCTTTGTCACGAGCTGGATTCGAACCAGCACCTCTGCTAAAGTACAAATATACGCAGCCTCACTACCTTCTGATCGTGACTTTGTTTACCCGGTTCCTCAGCCCCCATGAGTACATCCGGGGGGGCTATCAACCCCTCTACCCCTTTCCTTTGACCAACGGGTCCTCAAACCCACCTGCCCCCGATCCGACGTGGTAAAAGCAGATCACATCGATCGATCGCTCTTAGAACGCGTCGATACGGAACGCTCTCCCGGGTTCCATTCTCTATAATTTGAGAGATATAAGATTCGTAGGTACGTACACCCAAAAGCTGCCCTTGCGGGGAATGGAGTAAGCTTTGGATCTCGTGGTACCTGCGGAGAATGGCCCGGGGATGAAATCCATCATCCACCAAGGCAGCTTCAACGTATCGTTCCACTATCGCTTGAGCGTCGATAGTGGAGACCATACGTCGAAGGTCATCGTTCCCCCCAAAATTGAGCACCAAGTACCTGTTGTACAGGCTGTTACGCCTATACTCCTCAGAGAGTAGCGGCTGCGGCAATTCGGGGATCACGACCGGGATCGGGGCGGGCGGCGTATCGGGTTGAGGAAGAGGGGGTTGTTGCCCCGGGGGGATAAATGGGGGGGAGGCGTTCCCCGCGTCACACCAAGCGACGACAGGATGCCCCAAAACATTAGGAGCATAAAAAATAAAAATGGAAGAAAAGATAGCAAAAGCTACCCAACCTACTAGATCCTCGATTTTTATTTTGGGGCGAAAACTTGAACTACGTACATACATACTTTTAAAAGAAGGTACAGCCAAAAGTCATCTACGTACTATTATCACATCCGCATCCCCTAATCTTCATAGTTGGGCTGTACCTTCCTCAGGTATGTCTACGAGGAATCGTTTCGGGGAGTGCTGCGCGGCACTCTTTTTTTTGGCCCTTTTCTTAAGCTTTGGTATGCTAGGGGAGGCCGTTTACGCTATGGAACCTGAAGCAGACATAGACCTAAACGTTAGTCTTACCCGATATGGGGAACCGGTGGTCCTGCCACCGCAGCAAGAGTGGATCAACGCGCTAGGGGAGCGAGAACTTTTTGCTCGCATACGGAGTCTCCAGGCCCGTGATTACTACAACCTCCCTCCACAGAATAATCCAGGGGAGTATGCGGGGCTTGTTCGCGATCACTTAGAGCAAGCTCTAAATCTTTCCCATAGGCGAGAAATAGTCGAAACGGAGCTCTTTGAGGTCCGCGTGTTGGAAATCAAGGGTTTGTTACAACAAAAGATCCTTCTTCTGATGCGAAACGACCGGAATCTCCCTGAGATACTGCGCCTTTCCCCCTATTATAATAGGCCAGAAATGTCCCCCGATCACTGTATACGCACCGAGGCCTATGGCTTTCTTGAAGATAAGGCGGAGCAGGTAGGCTCGTTAAGCGACCCCTTTCAACGAAACCTCCTGGCGGCCAATTTTGATTTCTTTGTGAAAGATATCAACCAAAATGGTAGAAACTCACAAATATACCGTGAATTCTACTCGCACTTTACCGGGGGCCCGCCCACCGCTTAGCTTTTTCCTCAATAACTTCCAGGAGACGAAAAGCTCTGTGAAGTAAAAGAAAAAGGGGATGGAGGTGGGGAAGTCGAAAGCACTAGGGCTGGGGAAAGACTTCGTATGCTGTTCATGTCTATAGGACCTGGTGATGATCCCTTTATTGTTATGAATTGAAGATGTTCGGTTTTTCGAGATGTTGCATCTCTCTTCAAGTTCAAGCGAGTAGTTGGTGTGCAGCTTTGGCTGTCGAGTTTTTTCTTACATCTAGAGGTCCTGTCCCCTAGGTTATTTGATATCTATAATGTGCTTGATAGCGCCACAGCTGCTGAAAAAGCTGCGAAAGGGCAGGAAACGTTAACTGTTCTATCAAACATGCTTCAGGGGCTTGACGCCTCGGGGATTCATAGTGATTATTTCATCCTAATCAAAAACGGAGTGTTGGCCGCTATAACAGGTGGCGTTTGATTGATTGCCTTTTCAATGTAGTAATGTTCATAGTGGTTTGTTTAAATGTAGTAGTGTTCGTAGTGGTTTGTTTAAATGTAGTAGTGTTCGTAGTGGTTTGTTTTAAATGTAGTAGTGTTCGTAGTGGTTTGTTTAACCAGAGTACTTCGGAGCTGGGAATCCGCCCCCCGTCAGGAACTGGTATAAAAAAGGGGTCTGAACTACAAAGATCTGAGCCCTTTCTTTTCTAGGGAGGAAGGCTATGTAGGCGCGGGGCCATTCAGAGGTTGCGCTCGATCACAAAGTGGCCAAAAAAGGATAAAGCTATTAAAGTTCTCGGGTGAAAATGCATTTTTTTATTTTTTCTTTCATACCTTATTTATTTCATACCGGAATTTCCTTGCTAATGGGAATCTTTCTCTAAAACCTTCAGTTTGAGAGCCATTCTTCCCCGCAGATGCAGGTATCGAATCACCTACGACCAAGTAAACAGTCTGAGTTTTTTTCTGTCATCCGCTCTACATGATACTTACTACTGACTAGCGCCCTTAACTTCTCTAACTTAACTTCCAGCTTATTCCGAAATCAAAGCTACTTGCAACTAAGAGCAAGGTGCGTAGCTGGGGGGAAGAGGTTAGTTTACTTGCTTGTTAGAGAAAGGCTTTAGAAAGCACAGTAACAGCTATGAGATAGCCGCCCTCTTACCCGCTACTCTCAATCTCTCTTCCGGCCCTTTTTGTCTTGTCTTCTGGCAACCTTCCATGTTGGAGATAATTTATGAAGGGGGCTCGCCAATCTTCGTCTTCCCCTCTTGCACTGTTTTCAGGTTCAACATTTGGGATTTGGCCGAGTGGCTGTAACACTCTCCTTTCTCTAGCTGTTATCGTGATCATTTTGCTGTCAGGAAGTGTCATTGAAGCAGCAAGGCTTGAAAAAGAGTCAGCTCGGCAGTTGGTCTACATGAAAGATGTGCATTTTTCTGAACTGAGAAAGCAGCCGGTTTGCCCTTTCATGATAAGGGATCAAGCTCGTCTTTTTGACTATATACTCACGTAACTCTTTCACAGCTAGCTCTGAGTCCCCTGTAAGCTCTTCAATGGGAATTTGAAGTGCTAGTTCGAGCCCTTTACTGATTCGTATTCCGCCTCATTGTTGGAACATCCTTCAGATAAGGCAAAGGGGTGCGGGATGATCCCGGGGCTACGAAAACGATCCCTATTCCTTATTTTTCTTTTTTTTTTTTTTTATTTAGTACTCGAGAAAGACGGAACTACTTTTGATTATTGCCGCGGCTTTTGCTTTAGCTCATTCTCTTTTCGATGAAGCTTTGTTTGTTAATTCCGATACTTGTTATGAAAGCAGCTAATTGAAGACTCACATTTCAGAGTCAATAGCTTCAACATATTGTATATCGAAGATGGGAGAGGCAACCATCAGACTGGTTTATCTAACCCCGGGGGTAACCCATTACACCTCCTTCTTGATTCCCATGCGGGGCTAACAACCGATGCAACCTAACCCAATGCCGATAGTGAAAGTCTCTATCTATATAGGAAGTAAAGGCTCTCGCAGTAGTTGTTCTGTAAGGGCTTCCATTACTTGCTTCAATTGCATTGATTTATCCTTTCTGGCCTCAGACTTGTACCTAATCTTCTAAAGATCAACCGCGAGTCAAGTCAAAGAACTCCTCTTTCGTAGTACACTTCTTGCTTCATACCTTTTTTCTTGCTTCCTCCAATTGGCAATACGTCCACAAATACTAATACCTTTATAAAGAGTTGCCCAGTAGTTTCATTCTAGCTCAATACCCTTTCACCGCCTTGACTTTCGGAGGAGGTTATCAAATAAATAACGAAAGACTTTCAAATCGTATAAGACAAGACCATAGCTTGCAGTCGGCAAAAAGAAATTCAATTTAACAAGAGCCGTATTCAATCCCGAGCTTAAGAACTAGGAAGCTAAGTAAAAGGAGGACTGGTGCCGTACCGACGAACCCGAGCACTCCGGAACTCAGCCTTACCTTGAAGAGAGAGGAAAGTAGTGAACCTTCAGGGAAGAAAAAGAAACATAGTCTAGTAAAGAATAAAGAAGGAAGTAAACACAGTACATAGATGTCAGCGATAATCAAAGGATTTGAACTACAACTGAAAACTTGCATTACTGAAATGAACAAAGCACTTGTGGATTGGGATGCACATTATTGAGCTGCAATTGCTCTATAGGTGCGAAAGAGGTATTTTCTGTAAGCCGGAACACCAACACGAAATCACGAAACTAGGAAGAGCTGAGAGGCTTGAAGAGGGAGAGGGACGAAGGCATCACTCAAAGGAACTACTTGTTAATTCTAGGCGTGAGTGGCTACGAATGCCACTGCTACGACTCCTATAACAAGAACACTAAGTTATAGATGAGAAAGGTGGTGCTCGCTAACCACCTAACCATCAGCAGCCGTAAACTTGAAAGGCATGAATTCCGGCCATTGCATTGAGCAAGGATCGTTGAGCAACGAAATGGGGAAGGCGAAGGTCAATTTCTATACCGGTCCAACTTGACGTTTCCGAGTTCAAAAGTAATTGAAGCGATAAACCGAACCTTTATAAAATCTCTTTCTTCCCGCGAGTGCTTGTTCTTTCCTCTTTGGCCTGGTTGCTTGCGATGCCTTCTATTATGAAAATAGAAAGAATGTCTCCTCTTTCTGTTGTGGTTTGTCAATCCCGGTTAACGAATATAGTAGTTCCTTTTCCACGTCAAGGCGGTTGTTCAATTAATGTTGATCCCGCTCTTATGCCTCTGAAATCCCAATAAGATCAGGAAGAACCGGTTTGGTTTCCTTTGATTCAAGAATGTCCCCCGCTGCTAGCTCTTTCTCTTACTATCTCCTTTATGGTCTTTCTTAGGCTCCTAGGGTCAAGACCAAGTCAAGCGAAATCCCAACGAAGATGAAATCCAAGGAAGGTTCGGAAGGTAATACCAGGAAACTAAGAAAAAATCCTTGCTTCGTAGCCAGCCGGTCTAGCTTTTGAATATGAGTGAAAAGTAGCTTCTGCTTCGCTATTAAATCCATCACTTTCTAAGAAGATCAAGGCAAGCCCTCCTACGATTACGATGACTGTAACGAAGTCTCGAAAGATAGAGAACCTCTTTCTTTACACGATAGGAGGAACCATACGACAATGGTTCTAGACCCGTAACCCCATAACCTGTAGATGGCAGAATACGAGAATAGGCTTTGTTAGGGATAATAGAAAGACATCCAAGCCAAGGAAAACCATCTATAAAAGGAAAGTTATCAATTAGCACTTTAGACCTCCCAAGGAAGAAAGAACAAAAGAACTAGAACTTGAATCTCTGGGAGGGGCGAAGCAACTCGTAATAGATAGAATAGAAGTTCCAAGAGATGGACTTGCTGGGGCAGTTACTAGCCGTATAGTTGCAGTTCCCTATTGATAAGTTTAAACAACTCCTTATTATGTTATGCTTTTGGAATAAATTACCCAGTCAACCTCCCTTAGTCTCATCCTTTACACGCGGTCCAACCTTGCCTGCTCCTCTTGGCATCTAGGGTTATGTTATGGCTACTGCCTACTATCTCTCTAATAGCGAGGGTGCTTGAATCCGAGTCATATGACATTCAAAGCCTTCTCTTTGAGATAGGTAACAGACTCAGCTGCTAGCCTTTCGAAATCTCTTTGTCGAGATAACGAATCAGCAGCTATAGAAGGAGTTGTTCCAGAACCCGCTGGTGGGAGTACTTTTTTTAAGAAGGGCTACTGGTATGACATCAATCCCTCTTACAAAGCAGAAATTCTGTTACTTTCAAACGATTGTCAAATTCATTCATTATTTTCTTTTTGGCCATAAATAAAGTCGAGCCCGCCATTCTCATGCATTTCCCTTGAAACCACTACGGTTTTACACCTGAAAGTAGCTACCAATCTTTTACAATTCCTCCTGAGAAAGATCCCGCGTGAGATAGTGTTACTGACACATAAGGCTTCAGCGTGCTTTTCGCCAGTAGCTTCTCCTTTCTTTTCGTTTTTATTCTATATAAATACATAAGTATAAATACATAAGTCGTCGGTTGAAGACTCAAGCTTGTGGGCTTGATAGAAGGAAAGCTCGTTACCGCAGCGCTCGTTCACCCCTTCGGCTTCTTCCATTCAATTTGAAAAGGTAGTTTTTTTTCTTATTGGCAAATAGCGTCTTGAAGTGAAGCGAAGGCATTATTGAAGGAAAGAGATGGCGGGTCGGTCAAGTGCATTCGCTATTCGATTCCATCCACAACATTTCTATTCAAAAGTAGGTATCTCGCTAGTGTCAAAATGATACTCTCACTTTTCCCTTCGATGAGCTGATCTTGAATTGAAAAAGTGATAGCTTATATAACTGCATTTTGATACTTTTTTGAAGACGAGAAAGAGTTAGCAAAAGCACTTTTCATCTTTCACAATAACCATGGCATTCGATGCAGCCCAGTCTTCCACCGTCTTTGTCCGCTGATGTAATGGGCATGCTCCTAAATCCCTGCATTCCTGTCAACGCTTTAGTCTTTCCGATTGTCTGGTTCTGCTCGTGATGGAGAATGACATGCAAGCATTAAACAACCTCCGTATTAGCCGGGGGAAGTCACTGAAAGCTCTGACTCGGATGAGGTGGCTTCTTGTCTCTTTCTTTGAGATACGATAACAGAAAATAGGGAGTTGGAAAAGCTGCTAAGGGACCCACCAACACAGGTATTTCAAGAGGTGCAGGAGCGTAAAGCCACTCTACTATCTATAGCATGGAATGGGGGTTCTCCGGGGAAGGCTTTCGTAACCAATTTACATTTCCTTGGCTCAGGTTATTCTCAACTCATCTTATGCGCTTTTGAAGGAACTCCAGTCAAAGACTGAGAAGAAGCTAGTGACGAGTGCTGCTATTGCTTATGGGTTTTTCTTCTTATACAAAAGAGTCCCGATGCCTATTTCTACTTCTAAGACAAGTAGGAGCGTCGGAGAAGGATTAAAAACCTTGTGTGAAGATTGAAGTTGCTGTTTACGCGCTTCACTCACTAGGAGAAGAAGTCAGGAAAGATTCCCTCCCTACTATACTTGTCTAAAAGACGAAAAGATGGATGAGCCACTCTCTCCATCCGACTAAGCTTAGCCTTTACCAGCCTTCCCTCCCGCCTCTTTCCGAGATGCAGCAAGCTGAGATAGTTTCATTAGATGTCATGTCAGTTCCTCTAGCAGACGAGAAGGCCTTCTTCTCAAAGCCCTTCTCTTCCTCAACAGGGCAGAACCCCTTCTTTCTATGTCTTGCCATTCTTCATGTGTAGCTCCTTCTGTGCATCTGATCTTTCCTGTCATCGAAATCGAAGAGGGACAACTAGTTAGCTTTCAATTGGCATTGGCCTACTTACTTCTCCGCTTTTCGGCCTAACGACTGAACTATTATTGGGAGGCTGTCTTCTTTAAGCGATCGAAAGACCATAGGAACGAAGGATTCTGTAGTGTGGTAAAAAAGAGCTTCTTTGTTCTCCGGGCATGCTATTCAAGAGAGGTGTAAAAGCTAGATTTCCCGGTCACTGAACAACAGGGATTTCTATTAAAGATCCTGGTGTGGGTTCTATTCACTCTCGGATCTAATGAATCCAATTCACTCTTTTCTTTCAATGGCATTGCTTATTCCTTCTTAACTTTGCCTTGCTTACCTTGCTACTTTCATAGCATAAACCTTAGCTACTTCACTATATTCCTACCTTGGGTCACGAGCTCAGCTCGGAAGTCACGGAACGTACTTCCTTTACTCCAATAGTCAAGTAAACGGCTACTGACTTGGCTTCGTTCACTCAACAATCATTGAATCCGGATCCGGAAGTGACTGAACTCCCTTTTGAGCTAACAGCCAAGAAGAGTTCACATTCCACTTCCTTACCTAAAAAAACAAAAACCATGAGCAGAGTGCCGCCGAGAGGAATTTATCATACTCGAAATCGAAAATCGGAGTTTCTTCTTTTTTTTT